GTGCGAATCTCCAACTAGTTCGGATTCAAACATGACCGCTAGACTGGACTAGAGACTGCCTCTTGCTGAGCCTTTCAAACTAGGCGGGTCTGGTTTACATGTGAAAAAAGTTAGGACTAGTGAGTAGTTCTACTGAAACGGTTTCAAAGTATTAAAAGCCTTACAGGCCTGCCTGATGGAGACTACTTCATAGGGATCGATCCTTTTGAAGGGAATACCGCTTTATTATCAGGGAAGGATTACTTTCATTATGACTACACATTGCTTTTAAGCCGAATGCATGTTACGAAATGCAGTGATACGGAAACTCTTTTTATGGTTCTAATCCATGCGCATAGTCGCACTCATGAGAGTCTCTTTTCTTGTAAATGAGGACCACCTATCCTTTCCGAAATCGACAAAAAGTATGCTTTCAAGGGCAGTCTACTAATCGGTAAGCATTCCTTTAGGGCATTCATCCAATGTGGAATGTCTAGTGTCTACCGTACTTGAAAAGACTTCCTTTGGTCGAGTACCTTCGTTCCTTTAGAACCTCTTCCTGGCTACTCCACCCCAAGTCGGGATGGGTGCCACAAACACAGCTTGTACTGGCTAAACATCTCCTATCTTTCCATTTGAAGGAGTCTATCCCACTGCTTAAGTATGACAAATGTCTGACACTACTATATCGGACGTAAAGTCTTGCCCGGCCTCACTGAGTGGATCTGGTGCCCACACCGTAGCTAGTCCTCTTAGCTTTATTGGAGCAGGTGCCCAAGCTTCTTTGGCTAAAGCACATCTCCTGTCTGAACCCTTGACCTATTTGAAAGACAAATGCACAAACCCAAATTGAAGAAAGAGATGCTCGAGTCTCTTACGCCATCCTAGGCGGTTCTCCCGTAGCGTCTCCGCCGGCTACTTTCTAAGGTTCAGGGTTGTCTGCCTATCCTAGGTGACCATCTTCGTCTACTACAACGAGGGGTGTGTGCCATAGAGTGTGGTACAGGTGTCACCAGTCCCAGACAGATTTGTTTATGATCTCGTCAACTCGGAACTCATAGCTGCTAGCAACTCCTAGCTACAACTAGAACTCCTTAGCTACTAAAACAAGAGCTCTTTCACTCGGGCTACTTTTCTTTCTTATTGGGCAAGTTGCCACCCGTTGTTCGATACCCTAACTATAGTAAGTAGCTTAATCTGTCGAGAAGAACCATCCCTACCGGAAAGGTGCTCTTGCCCCTTTTGAACGGATTCAGGTCGGTCTGCTAATGTAGCTTGTTGCTTCTTTGAAGCGTATGGGGCAGCTTGTACCCTTGTTCTGGTTGCAGCTCGAAGCGTAGATCTGCTTTCAGTTGGTCTCGTTGAACCAGTGGATTCAGAATCTGTCAGATAGATGGGAAGTGACTAAGTATGGTTCAGTTCACGAAAAAACAGAATAAGCTTATAGAGGGCGGCTCGCCCGACGAATGTCAAACAACTAAAATATGTGGCTCAGTCTTTACTACACAGTTATAATAGCCAGACTCAAAAGTAGGCGAACGCTCATGCTTATACTCAGAAGGGACTATGGCTATAGTACTAACTGCCTCCTTAGCCCCGGTAGACCCGGCTGCTTTTCTGCCTTAGTTCTGTAATTGACGGCTTCGCCACCTATGCTCGACATTAGGAGAGAGTTGGGGCCTCGCTCCTTAGCCTTGGCTAGTTCGGCCTACTACCTTTCCTTAGTAGTCTCCACAGCGGACGTTCATAACCAAGATCTCACTTTCTTCGACGAAGTTCTTCTATAACCTTAGCTTGCCTTATTAGTTAGTCCCGTACTCAAGGTCAGTAGAGCGGGAAGAAATTAACCAAGCAAAGGATACTGAAACCGATGAAGCAAACAACGGCTACCAGAAGAGTGTCATCCGGGACAGTTGCGAGAAAGCAATTCTCGATAGAGGAGAGTACAACAGAAGACAGGGCCAGACGAGATATTGAAAGGCTTGAATGGACAGGTAAGGAGCAGACTGATTTCACCTACCAGGCACAGGACTTATTGGCTTAAGAAGCAAGCCAAAGCTTTAGAAGAGTCGCCCGGTCATCCCTTGTTGCTTGCTTTGGGCTCATCCGGTCTCTTCGATATGCTATGAAAGATCTCTCCTCCCGTTAAACACTCGGGTATAGGTAGACTGAGGAGTTAGGGGCTGGCAGTTAACCGTTTGCTATGTGGAATTCCTTTTCTAAAAGTATGATTCCCGTCCCTTTGTCGGAAAGGGTATCCACTCTTGCAACAGTCGTAATTGGTCTTTCCTGTATTCAGGACTCGGGCTATATGCCCTCCTTTCGATAGTGAAAAGCTTTTGAAAGCCCTCAAATAGGCCTTTTCTTTTAGACCGGATCTCTCATTGGTCTTGTCAGTTTGGTTTTGCCATGAACAGTTTATGCTCGTGCGGGCCAGGAGTATTACATAATGGGGGGACAGTTTTTCTCGTATCTGGGAGCGCTTTTCTGAAAGGGTAGTAATATTTCAGGAATCGAGCAT